AAAAAAAAAAAAAAGGACCAAGGAGATCCCGTATCAGATCTACAAGAACAAAAAAAAAAAGATGTTAAAAAAGATTACCCAAAATCGGACATTAAAAGGGGTAAAAAGAAAAAACGCCCCAAAAGCAAGAAAGAAGTGGAACTGGATTTATTACTAGAAAAACATCTTTTTTTTCAATTAAGATGGGATGCCCTCTTTAATAAAAAAATGTTCGATAATATCAAGGTATATTGTCTACTACTTAGACTGATAGATCCGTGGGAAATTACTATATCCTCGCTTCAAAGAGGAGAGATGCATCTGGATGTAATGGTTATTCAAAAAGGGCTAACTGTTAAAGAATGGATAAAAAAAAGAATATTGATTCTAGAACCAATTCGTCTATCTATGAAAAAGGATGGAAAATTTATTACATATCAAACTATAGGTATTTCATTGGTTGATAAGAATAAGCATCAAACTAATGAAAAATTCATAAAAGGGAGATACGTTGATAAAACGAATTTGGATGGAACCATTGTACGACAAAGCAATATACTTAGGAATAGAAATAAAAACCATTATGATCTCCTTCTTCCTGAAAATATTCTATCTCCCAGACGTCGTAGAGAATTGAGAATTATAATTTATTTCAATTCCCAGAATGGGAATGTTGTGGGTAGGAATAAAAAATTTTGCAATCAAAACAACATAAGAAACTGTGGACAATTTTTGAATGAAGAAAAGCATCTTAATGCATATACAAATAAATTAATGAAATTAAAATTGTTCCTTTGGCCCAATTATCGATTAGAAGATTTAGCTTGTATGAATCGTTATTGGTTTGATACCGATAACAGCAGTCATTTCAGTATGTCAAGGATACATATGTATCCAAAATTATGAAATTTGTTAATTTAACTGAATAGTATACTTTTTTCCTATATATTGTATCGTATGACATATTTGGTAGATGAAAACCGAAAGAAAGATATATACGTATCATGATACCAATTTTATTAAATAATTGTATTTAAGAAGAAATAGACGGAATCCCCCTTTTCACTAACAAAAAAAGGATTCCCCTTCGTGAATGCATAAATGGGCGATCTCTTTCTATCTATTCCAAATCAAATTTTTGATTTGGAATAGTATAGAAAGAGATCAAATAATAATAAAAAAAAAGTAATAAAAAAATAGTAAATATAATAATAAATATAAATTAAAGTAGTATATTAATAAATATAAATCTTTGTTTATGTGTACTAGATTAAACTGACTGGTATAATTATTATTATTACTATTTTTCCTGATCAAGAAAATCCACGGAAAAAAGAAAAAACAATTTTATGATCAAAAATTCATTTATTTCGGTTATTCAACAAGAAGAAAAATGCGGATCTATTGAATTTCAAATTTGCAGTTTCACCAATAAGATACGGATACTTACTTTACATTTGGAATTACATAAAAGAGATTTTTTATCGCAAAGGGGTCTGCGAATAATTCTGGGAAAACGTCAACGGCTGTTGAATTATTTGTCAAAGAAAAAAAGAGTACGTTATAAGAAATTAATTGGCCAGTTGGATATCCGTGAGTCAAAAACTCGTTAATTTTAAGATCGGTTTGAATTTTTTTATTTAGTTATTAGATTTTTCATTTTAATGAACCTTGTTTTGAGAAATTCATGGAATGGAATAATGAATTAAGGAAGAAAAGATATGACTGTACCAGCTACAAGAAAGGATCTTATGATAGTTAATATGGGCCCTCACCACCCATCAATGCACGGGGTTCTTCGACTGATCATTACTCTCGATGGCGAATATGTTATTGACTGTGAACCCATATTGGGCTATTTACACAGAGGGATGGAAAAAATAGCAGAAAATAGAACAATTATACAGTGTTTGCCTTATGTAACACGGTGGGATTATTTAGCCACTATGTTCACAGAAGCAATAATGGTAAATGCACCAGAACGATTGGAAAAGTGTTCAAGTACCTAAGTTATATTAGAGTAATTATGCTGGAACTTAGTCGTATAGCTTCTCATTGGGGCCTTTTATGGCGGATATCGGCGCACAGACTCCCTTTTTCTATATTTTCAGAGAGAGGGAATTACTATATAATCTATTCGAAGCCACCACAGGTATGCGAATGATGCATAATTATTTCCGTATCGGGGGAGTAGCTGCTGATCTACCTCATGGATGTATAGATAAATGCTTGGATTTCTGTGATTATTCTTTAATAGGAATTTTTGAATATCAAAAACTTATTACACGGAATCCCATTTTTTTGGAACGGGTTGAAGGGGTGGGAATTTTTGGTAGAGAGGAAGCAATAAATTGGGGTTTATCAGGACCGATGTTATGAGCATCTGGAATCCAACGGGATCCTCATTTTGATAGGGGATAATAGTGTGTTTCCCTGTAGATGGAAAGCCGGGCTTTATCAATTTGAAAATTCTTCCTCAACTAGTTAAAAGAATGAAATTGGCTGATATCATGACGATACTAGGTAGTATAGATATTATTATGGGGGAGGTTGATCGTTGAAATGATAATTGATACGATAGAAATACAAGCTATCAATTCTTTTTCTAGATCGTAATCCTTAAAAGAAGCCTATAGACTCATATGGATCTTTGTTCCCATTTTTTCCCTTATATTGGGAGTCACAATGGGAGTACTAGTAATTGTGTGGTTAGAAATAGAAAGAGAAATATCCGCAGCAATACAACAACGTGTTGGTCCTGAATATGCCGGTCCTTTGGGAACTCTTTAAGCTCTAGCAGATGGAACTAAACTCTTTTTTAAAGAAGACCTCCTCCCATCTAGAGGAGATATTCGTTTGTTTAGTGTCGGACCGTCTATAGCAATCATATCAATTCTACTAAGTTATTTAGTAATTCCTTTTGGATATCGACTTGTTTTAGCCGATCCCACTCAGTATAGGTGTTTCTTTATGGATCGCTATTTCAAGTATTGCTCTTATTGGACTTCTTATGTCAGGATACGGGCCGAATAATAAACATCCCTTTTCGGGTGGTCTGCGAGCTGCTGCTCAATCTATTGGTTATGAAATACCATTAACTCTATGTGTATTATAAATATCTCTACGTGTGATTCGTTGGAACATGAACCCTTCTTTTGCGCCCTTTCTATAAATAAAGGGATTGAATATATTGAATGAATATTTTCTTTTTTTTGATTCATTATTAGATTAGGTTTGATAAGTTAAACCAGATAGTCATCCGAGGAAAAAAAAAATAGATAGGCTACCCCTTTCCTGGACCATTTAGTAAGGTCATGAACTATTTCGATTTATTTATCTTTTTTTATACATAATGGATTTACCTGGACCAATACATGATATACTTTTAGTATTTCTAGGATCATTTCTTATATTAGGCGGTCCGGGGGTAGTATTACTTACGAATCCAATTTTTTCTGCCTTTTCGTTGGGATTTGTTCTTGTTTGTATATCCCTAGTCTATATTCCATTGAACTCCTATTTTGTAGCCGCCGCACAGCTCCTTATTTATGTGGGAGCCTTAATTATATTTTCTGTTATGTTCATGAATGGTTCAGAATATTCCAATGATTCCCATATTTGGACTGTTGGGGATGGGGTTACTTCACTGGTTTGTATAAGTATTCTTTTTTCACTAATTACTACTATCCCAGATACGTCCTGGTACGGAATTTTTTGGACTACAAGATCAAACCAAATTTTTGAACAGGACCTTATGAGTAGGGTTCAACAAATGGGAATTCATTTATCAACAGATTTTTATCTTCCGTTTGAATTTATTTCTATAATTATTTTAGTTTCTTTGATAGGTGCAATTACTATGGCCCGTCAATAATAAAAGAAATACTTAGAATTCATAAAATTATTAGAATTAAAAATGCTAAATCAAAAAAGGATTAAGGTTGTTAGTTAAACCTAATAGCAATATCCTCCTTTTTCTGTAAGTGTCTTATTCTAGTCAATCAAATCGGTTGAATTCTTGTTCATATTGAAATTAATCTAGATTGATGAGGAATTAGTCAATGATGCTCGAACATATACTTTTTTTGAGCGTCTATTTATTCTCTATCGGTATCTATGGACTGATCACAAGTCGAAACGTGGTTAGAGCACTTATGTGTCTTGAGCTAAATTCAGTCAATATAAATCTTGTAACATTTTCTGATATGTTTGATACTCGATAATTAAAAAGGGATATTTTCTATATCTTTATTATAGACATTGCGGCCGCTGAAGCAGCAATTGGGCTAGCTATTGTTTCGTCGATCCATCGTAACAGAAAATAAATTCGTATTAATCAATCGAATTTATTGAATAATTAATCATAATTTTCATATATAATTAAGCTATCAGTAATATATATATTACTGATAGTTTAAAAAAGTAAGAAATATTCAAATATGGATGCTTTTTTGCACAATTTGAATTAACATGTGTGACTTGTATTATCATGTTGTTGAAACGAAAATCAAAGCCCTTTGGTCCTTATAAATATATGGCTTATTCCTACTTATTTTACCAGATCAAAATTTTTTATGTTCAAAACTGGAATTTTGAGATCCAATGTCACATTCAGTAAAAATTTATGATACATGTATAGGGTGTACTCAACGTGTATGAGCTTGCCCCACAGATGTATTGGAAATGATACCTTGGGATGGATGTAAAGCTAAGCAAATAGCTTCCGCCCCAAGAACCGAGGACTGTGTAGGCTGTAAGAGATGCGAATCCGCTTGTCCAACAAATTCTTTGAGTGTCCGTGTTTATTTATGGCATGAAACAACTCGCAGCACGGGTCTATCTTATTGATACGTTATAAAAAACTCCACTTGAATCATTTGATTCCTTTTTACCGACAAAAGCCCGTGCTCGAGCACGGGCTTTTTGGTCAATCTGTATCTTGTCTTTATCACGAATTATTTCCCTTGGTTAACAATACTTGTAGTTTTGCCGATATTCGCGGGTTCTTCAATTTTATTTTTTCCTCATAGGGGGAAAAGGGCGTTTGTGGGGTATACTATATGTATATGATTCCTTGAACTCCTTATAACAACCTATGCATTCTGTTCCGTATAGAAAATTTTTTCTTATTTTCTTAAAAGAAAATAAAAATTGCATGATGCACTAATTAGTTAACGAAATCGTATGATTGCACGACTCGACGGGAAGGGGGATGATTGCCATTTTTTTCTCTATAACAAGATTGTTATTGACTCGATGAATTTTTTTTGTCTATTTTTTTACCGCCACTCGGACTCGAACCGAGACGCTATAGCACCGCTTCCTAAGAGCAGCGTGTCTCCCAATTTCACCATGGCGGCTCTATTGAAATAATAATATTCAATTAATTTTCGTGTTGAATCGTTAACTAATTAATTATCAAACAAACGCATTTTTTTATATAAATAATTAATTTGTATAATGGTGAACAAAAGATTATTAAAGATCGTATTTGAATATGTCTTTCACATACAGCGAAAACAATGAATAATTCTTTTTGAATGTCAGTTCCAAAAAAACGTACTTCTATATCAAAAAAACGCATTCGTAGAAATACTTGGAAAAAAAAGGGATACTTTGCCGCAGTAAAAGCTTTTTATTTAGCTAAATCAATAAGAAAATAAGAAAAAATTTTCTATACGGAACAGAATGCATAGGTTGTTATAAGGAGTTCAAGGAATCATATACATATAGTATACCCCACAAACGCCCTTTTCCCCCTATGAGGAAAAAATAAAATTGAAGAACCCGCGAATATCGGCAAAACTACAAGTATTGTTAACCAAGGGAAATAATTCGTGATAAAGACAAGATACAGATTGACCAAAAAGCCCGTGCTCGAGCACGGGCTTTTGTCGGTAAAAAGGAATCAAATGATTCAAGTGGAGTTTTTTATAACGTATCAATAAGATAGACCCGTGCTGCGAGTTGTTTCATGCCATAAATAAACACGGACACTCAAAGAATTTGTTGGACAAGCGGATTCGCATCTCTTACAGCCTACACAGTCCTCGGTTCTTGGGGCGGAAGCTATTTGCTTAGCTTTACATCCATCCCAAGGTATCATTTCCAATACATCTGTGGGGCAAGCTCATACACGTTGAGTACACCCTATACATGTATCATAAATTTTTACTGAATGTGACATTGGATCTCAAAATTCCAGTTTTGAACATAAAAAATTTTGATCTGGTAAAATAAGTAGGAATAAGCCATATATTTATAAGGACCAAAGGGCTTTGATTTTCGTTTCAACAACATGATAATACAAGTCACACATGTTAATTCAAATTGTGCAAAAAAGCATCCATATTTGAATATTTCTTACTTTTTTAAACTATCAGTAATATATATATTACTGATAGCTTAATTATATATGAAAATTATGATTAATTATTCAATAAATTCGATTGATTAATACGAATTTATTTTCTGTTACGATGGATCGACGAAACAATAGCTAGCCCAATTGCTGCTTCAGCGGCCGCAATGTCTATAATAAAGATATAGAAAATATCCCTTTTTAATTATCGAGTATCAAACATATCAGAAAATGTTACAAGATTTATATTGACTGAATTTAGCTCAAGACACATAAGTGCTCTAACCACGTTTCGACTTGTGATCAGTCCATAGATACCGATAGAGAATAAATAGACGCTCAAAAAAAGTATATGTTCGAGCATCATTGACTAATTCCTCATCAATCTAGATTAATTTCAATATGAACAAGAATTCAACCGATTTGATTGACTAGAATAAGACACTTACAGAAAAAGGAGGATATTGCTATTAGGTTTAACTAACAACCTTAATCCTTTTTTGATTTAGCATTTTTAATTCTAATAATTTTATGAATTCTAAGTATTTCTTTTATTATTGACGGGCCATAGTAATTGCACCTATCAAAGAAACTAAAATAATTATAGAAATAAATTCAAACGGAAGATAAAAATCTGTTGATAAATGAATTCCCATTTGTTGAACCCTACTCATAAGGTCCTGTTCAAAAATTTGGTTTGATCTTGTAGTCCAAAAAATTCCGTACCAGGACGTATCTGGGATAGTAGTAATTAGTGAAAAAAGAATACTTATACAAACCAGTGAAGTAACCCCATCCCCAACAGTCCAAATATGGGAATCATTGGAATATTCTGAACCATTCATGAACATAACAGAAAATATAATTAAGGCTCCCACATAAATAAGGAGCTGTGCGGCGGCTACAAAATAGGAGTTCAATGGAATATAGACTAGGGATATACAAACAAGAACAAATCCCAACGAAAAGGCAGAAAAAATTGGATTCGTAAGTAATACTACCCCCGGACCGCCTAATATAAGAAATGATCCTAGAAATACTAAAAGTATATCATGTATTGGTCCAGGTAAATCCATTATGTATAAAAAAAGATAAATAAATCGAAATAGTTCATGACCTTACTAAATGGTCCAGGAAAGGGGTAGCCTATCTATTTTTTTTTTCCTCGGATGACTATCTGGTTTAACTTATCAAACCTAATCTAATAATGAATCAAAAAAAAGAAAATATTCATTCAATATATTCAATCCCTTTATTTATAGAAAGGGCGCAAAAGAAGGGTTCATGTTCCAACGAATCACACGTAGAGATATTTATAATACACATAGAGTTAATGGTATTTCATAACCAATAGATTGAGCAGCAGCTCGCAGACCACCCGAAAAGGGATGTTTATTATTCGGCCCGTATCCTGACATAAGAAGTCCAATAAGAGCAATACTTGAAATAGCGATCCATAAAGAAACACCTATACTGAGTGGGATCGGCTAAAACAAGTCGATATCCAAAAGGAATTACTAAATAACTTAGTAGAATTGATATGATTGCTATAGACGGTCCGACACTAAACAAACGAATATCTCCTCTAGATGGGAGGAGGTCTTCTTTAAAAAAGAGTTTAGTTCCATCTGCTAGAGCTTAAAGAGTTCCCAAAGGACCGGCATATTCAGGACCAACACGTTGTTGTATTGCTGCGGATATTTCTCTTTCTATTTCTAACCACACAATTACTAGTACTCCCATTGTGACTCCCAATATAAGGGAAAAAATGGGAACAAAGATCCATATGAGTCTATAGGCTTCTTTTAAGGATTACGATCTAGAAAAAGAATTGATAGCTTGTATTTCTATCGTATCAATTATCATTTCAACGATCAACCTCCCCCATAATAATATCTATACTACCTAGTATCGTCATGATATCAGCCAATTTCATTCTTTTAACTAGTTGAGGAAGAATTTTCAAATTGATAAAGCCCGGCTTTCCATCTACAGGGAAACACACTATTATCCCCTATCAAAATGAGGATCCCGTTGGATTCCAGATGCTCATAACATCGGTCCTGATAAACCCCAATTTATTGCTTCCTCTCTACCAAAAATTCCCACCCCTTCAACCCGTTCCAAAAAAATGGGATTCCGTGTAATAAGTTTTTGATATTCAAAAATTCCTATTAAAGAATAATCACAGAAATCCAAGCATTTATCTATACATCCATGAGGTAGATCAGCAGCTACTCCCCCGATACGGAAATAATTATGCATCATTCGCATACCTGTGGTGGCTTCGAATAGATTATATAGTAATTCCCTCTCTCTGAAAATATAGAAAAAGGGAGTCTGTGCGCCGATATCCGCCATAAAAGGCCCCAATGAGAAGCTATACGACTAAGTTCCAGCATAATTACTCTAATATAACTTAGGTACTTGAACACTTTTCCAATCGTTCTGGTGCATTTACCATTATTGCTTCTGTGAACATAGTGGCTAAATAATCCCACCGTGTTACATAAGGCAAACACTGTATAATTGTTCTATTTTCTGCTATTTTTTCCATCCCTCTGTGTAAATAGCCCAATATGGGTTCACAGTCAATAACATATTCGCCATCGAGAGTAATGATCAGTCGAAGAACCCCGTGCATTGATGGGTGGTGAGGGCCCATATTAACTATCATAAGATCCTTTCTTGTAGCTGGTACAGTCATATCTTTTCTTCCTTAATTCATTATTCCATTCCATGAATTTCTCAAAACAAGGTTCATTAAAATGAAAAATCTAATAACTAAATAAAAAAATTCAAACCGATCTTAAAATTAACGAGTTTTTGACTCACGGATATCCAACTGGCCAATTAATTTCTTATAACGTACTCTTTTTTTCTTTGACAAATAATTCAACAGCCGTTGACGTTTTCCCAGAATTATTCGCAGACCCCTTTGCGATAAAAAATCTCTTTTATGTAATTCCAAATGTAAAGTAAGTATCCGTATCTTATTGGTGAAACTGCAAATTTGAAATTCAATAGATCCGCATTTTTCTTCTTGTTGAATAACCGAAATAAATGAATTTTTGATCATAAAATTGTTTTTTCTTTTTTCCGTGGATTTTCTTGATCAGGAAAAATAGTAATAATAATAATTATACCAGTCAGTTTAATCTAGTACACATAAACAAAGATTTATATTTATTAATATACTACTTTAATTTATATTTATTATTATATTTACTATTTTTTTATTACTTTTTTTTTATTATTATTTGATCTCTTTCTATACTATTCCAAATCAAAAATTTGATTTGGAATAGATAGAAAGAGATCGCCCATTTATGCATTCACGAAGGGGAATCCTTTTTTTGTTAGTGAAAAGGGGGATTCCGTCTATTTCTTCTTAAATACAATTATTTAATAAAATTGGTATCATGATACGTATATATCTTTCTTTCGGTTTTCATCTACCAAATATGTCATACGATACAATATATAGGAAAAAAGTATACTATTCAGTTAAATTAACAAATTTCATAATTTTGGATACATATGTATCCTTGACATACTGAAATGACTGCTGTTATCGGTATCAAACCAATAACGATTCATACAAGCTAAATCTTCTAATCGATAATTGGGCCAAAGGAACAATTTTAATTTCATTAATTTATTTGTATATGCATTAAGATGCTTTTCTTCATTCAAAAATTGTCCACAGTTTCTTATGTTGTTTTGATTGCAAAATTTTTTATTCCTACCCACAACATTCCCATTCTGGGAATTGAAATAAATTATAATTCTCAATTCTCTACGACGTCTGGGAGATAGAATATTTTCAGGAAGAAGGAGATCATAATGGTTTTTATTTCTATTCCTAAGTATATTGCTTTGTCGTACAATGGTTCCATCCAAATTCGTTTTATCAACGTATCTCCCTTTTATGAATTTTTCATTAGTTTGATGCTTATTCTTATCAACCAATGAAATACCTATAGTTTGATATGTAATAAATTTTCCATCCTTTTTCATAGATAGACGAATTGGTTCTAGAATCAATATTCTTTTTTTTATCCATTCTTTAACAGTTAGCCCTTTTTGAATAACCATTACATCCAGATGCATCTCTCCTCTTTGAAGCGAGGATATAGTAATTTCCCACGGATCTATCAGTCTAAGTAGTAGACAATATACCTTGATATTATCGAACATTTTTTTATTAAAGAGGGCATCCCATCTTAATTGAAAAAAAAGATGTTTTTCTAGTAATAAATCCAGTTCCACTTCTTTCTTGCTTTTGGGGCGTTTTTTCTTTTTACCCCTTTTAATGTCCGATTTTGGGTAATCTTTTTTAACATCTTTTTTTTTTTGTTCTTGTAGATCTGATACGGGATCTCCTTGGTCCTTTTTTTTTTTTTT